ATAATGACTATAATATAACTCATTATAATAAAAACTATTATATTTATAATATGCTTATGTGGACTTTTTTTTTATTACAAATATCAACAATCTCTCTATTATCCACTAAAGAATGAAGACTCAAACTGGAGTTTTGTGGAAAAAGCCCCTTATCGGATTTGAACCGATGACTTACGCCTTACCATGGCGTTACTCTACCGCTGAGTTAAAAGGGCCTATTTTATTCCATTCCGGAATGAACCAATGTGAAGACATATATATATATATATGTACATATATTATATACATAGGTGTATGCAGTAGACTCATAGTGTCTCATTCGGGAATAAGAATTTTGTTAGGCAGTCTAGCCTAAAACCTAATTGCTTTTTTATTTGCTTTTATTGACCCCTATCACAACGAGATTCGCTTGATTGATACACAATTTGACATAGGATAGGATCCAAGCCAAGATATTTGATATGTGAGCAAATCATGTAATGATTTGATTCAACTCATACCTGGAATCAAGCTCTAAAAAAAAAAAAGAAACTTTGCTATCGTTTTTGTTTTTTTTATTTCCTAGCTGTGAGATGGGCATATCTCATCTTAACAATGCGTGAATCGATGGGTGAAAGTAAAAAAATGGAGTTTCACCTTTTTCTGTCGGACAAATCGCCGGGATCCTATACTTCATTAATGGATAAGTATTATAACATTATTTCTCTATATGAAATGAAGTAATGTTTATTTTATTATTTTCTATACTATATTTTATTATTTTCTATACTATATAGTATGTTTATCCATTATAATGATATGGATATATCTATATCATCCATATTTTATTTCTATATATTCTAATGATGTGTCATAGTACATAGTATATATATCATTCATTATATTATATCATTAGAATATATAGAAATAAGAAATAGAATAGAGAAATTTTGAATGGTTCATGAACCACGAATGAAGAATAGAAAAATTCTATCGGAATCACGAAAGGCGGAAAACTTATTCAGATTTAGTCACACAATTATATTGACAATTACACAAAACTATTCATACTAAGAGCTAAGAGTACGATGGCGATCGGGCAGATATGCCCCTATCGTCTAGTGGTTCAGGACATCTCTCTTTCAAGGAGGCAGCGGGGATTCAACTTCCCCTGGGGGTAGTTGATCGTGTATTATCAATAAGTCTAGAATTGATTCTTCCTGGGTCGATGCCCGAGTGGTTAATGGGGACGGACTGTAAATTCGTTGGCAATATGTCTACGCTGGTTCAAATCCAGCTCGGCCCAAGAATTCGCCGATCCATCATGAGATTCTATAATGAATTTGTCCTTCGGAAACACCCGGGGAATAAAGAAAAGAAGAAATTTTATATCATATCCTATTTTTTCCCATATATTCTTGATTTTTGAATGATCTAGATTCATATCATGATCAATAAATTAAATTTCAATAAAAATAAATGAAATATTAAATATAGGGAAAGGATTAAATTAAACAATAAAAATCTTTCTTTATTGAAAGATTTCTTATCAATCAATTTAACACTATTTGACAATAGGATGACTAGTAATCCGTGTTGTTTTCACTAAAGTCCATTTCCATGTGGATATAAATATATCATCCCTCTCTCTGTTACAATGTTACAATACGACGATTCTAAATAGAAATAGTTTTAATAAAATCATTAAGAATATGTATCCTGTATACCTTTTATTTCTCTGGGATTGTAGTTCAATCGGTCAGAGCACCGCCCTGTCAAGGCGGAAGCTGCGGGTTCGAGCCCCGTCAGTCCCGACCTAGTATCTAATGACCCCCATCAATTCATCTCTTTATTTTCTGTCAAGGGGTGGGGAGTGGGATCTAATTCCCAGAGGGGGGGTCCTTATTTCTTTTTTTTACGTTTCGAATTTCTTATTGAGAAAATACAATATGACAATTTCAATTAGTACCGAGGAGGATAGAGATATGTGGATTGCTACAATTGTTGGTAGCATCTTATTTAGGATTCTGAGAGATACCTGTCTGGTTTTTTTCGATTGCTCCCAATCCGTGGAAGGAAATCGAATACCCATATATATATATATATATATATATATATTTTTTCACCAGAGCACATACACGAATTTTTATTCGTTTATTATACGATAGAAAATGAACTTAATTTTCACATAGTTACCTCGAAAAAATACCTTTCAGATTAAAGCTACCCCCTTTCTAGCTCCGATTTTGTATAACCTAAATTACTAATTGGAAACAATACATCTATTTATATAATTAAAACTGCACACTTTATTTTATATATATGTGTTCCAGTACCAATCCAAAGAAAGAAAGCAGCATTTTTTTTAATAAAATAAAAGAAAGATCAAATAAAGAACCTTTTAACTTTTAATAAGGGAATTTAGAATCTTTTTTTATTCCCATTGAATTGAAGGGGAAGGTCCTATCAAAGAAAGAAAAAAAAAAAAAAAAGTAGTTAATTTGTCGAAATATTCGATCTTTTCTTCTTCTTTTTCCATTTCACTTCTACTATTTGGGTTTGTGACCAATGGAAGTGGAAGATGGGTCAGATGGATGATACCTCATTATATGATTATATAAGGAAGACGGTAGGTTATAGAGAATAACGAATGGATAAAGAATCAAAAATTGAATGGGATTCTTGATTGGATCAGGAATCAAATTTTTTATTACGTTTTTATTCTGTATGGATAAAAGATCTTCCTATGTTATACTATTCCATTCTCGACGATGAATAGATTTGATAGCTCAGATATTGTTATTCATGATATTGATTCGATTCAATATCATCGGGATGTATTCCTCCCATTAAATTTACAGGAGAAGGGTTTAGAATCTCTATGGGATTAGATCCCGAGTTATTATATTATGAAGTAAAAAAACGATGAAATTATGGAAGTAAATATTCTCGCATTTATTGCTACTGCACTGTTCATTCTAGTTCCTACTGCTTTTTTACTTATCATTTACGTAAAAACGGTCAGTCAAAATGATTAATTTGAATCAAGCTTGACTTCTTAGTTCTTATCAATAATGGAAGAAATGAAAGGGATTCAAACTCCACGTCTTAAATGAAATGAGCGGATTCAAATCAGCAGTATACGAGATCTGATAGTATGGTAGAAAGAAATATAGGAATCTTTCTACCACACTATCGATTATTATATAAAATGAGAAGGTTGGCCTGTATAAAGATATATATAGGTTTAATATGGATCACTCCATAATATGTATATTGATATATGTACATATAACTCATATATGTGTAATATATATTAGCATTAGCACCCCAATTCGAGTTCTTTGCTACATCCATATCCATGCTACATCCATTTGATTTGTACCGATTTCGATCAATACGATATAATCGAATGCCCACTTTGACTCTTATGTCTTACGGTTCTAATTACTCGTTTTATTATATATTTAGTTAATTTATTTCCAATATGGATCCCGGGATCCGCCGAAACAATCAAATCAACGGAAGAAGATATGGTATGGGCGTAGAATAGATTATATAATATAAAAGAAATCTAGTCATCTTTTTTTTAGCATTCCGACAAGGAGTAATTTATTTAGCCATTGACAGGTGATTCAAGGAATTCCGTGGGAAATTCAATTCTTCATATTTGTAAAAAGAGTAGTAGATACCACCTATTTATAACGCGTGAACCATGATATTAAGTGAGTCGATAAAACAGAAATAACATTTCTAGGAGTCTAAAAGGTAAATGCACAATATGTGAATCGCCCACCGCAATATTATGCGTAGTACTTCGTTGGACAAACGCTATATCGATGTTTCCCTCGGTATAAAGTACGTATCTACATAATAACAGATAGACTTCCTCTTCGAACAGTAAAGCGAGAAACAAATAAAAAAGGGGGTTGGTTGCTCCTCATTGTAATATCCATATATCATTCTGTTAAAGTTCATCTAAATAGAATATTTAGGACGAATTCGGTTGGAAAAAATTTTGATTTCATATCATTTCATATCATGTGTATTCCTTTTACTTTCAAAATACAAACATCGGAATCATTGAAATATTTGTTTGATTGAAAGGTTATTCTTCATCTATTACATTACTTTACTGGATTCCAGTATAATTTTTATATGAAGATATTTTTCTTGAAAAAACGCTTTGCAGAACGATCTATGAAACCATTAATACAGTTTGATTACTCAACTCAATTAAATTAGTAATGATCCTAGAGTCCACTTCTTCCCCATACTACGAGTGAAAGGGAAAATGTAAAGACTACCATTAAAGCAGCCCAAGCAAGACTTACTATATCCATGTGAATTCTGTCCCCTATCTCTATGAATATGAAGAAACTCTTCCATTATTGATCACTAATAATAATGTAATCAATGGCACAGAGTCAAAAAGGGATTTTGAACGAAGGCTATTGATGAACCAACCCAATAACTCCACCCATAACAAGTTCGGATATGATTTGTGGGAGAATCTGGAAGCATTAAGTACAAGCAAGATAGACAGTTACTTTCTTGTAATTATCAAGGGAGTGCAATTAATGGAACATGCAGGAATAGTAAGACCTATTGTTTCTTTTGTTACCCTTCATAATAAAACAGCATAACAATATACAATCAAGATAAATCACTATCTATCATATATCTCTATTTACCGTTTGATCTAATCCTTACGGTCTCCCAAGTATTTCACAACAACACTCGGGAGACCCTCTATTATATTAATAATCTATTTTGCTTAGGTGTTACCGAAAATAAAGAAGTTTTTATTTTTCAACCCCAACCCTTAGTCTTTTTTTATTCTATAAAAGAAAGCAATTATTCATCCAATATTGCTTGAATGTCTGAGCACTCATAAATTCTCGCGAGTCTGTATACAAAGCATCTTCCACCCTTTACCACAACTACCAATTCCCCACTCAACCATTTAATTTAATTCAAGAATCAGTCATTAGACATTAGTACTGGAAGTTTTGATAGTC